CAAGAAGACCCATTGCTCAGTCATAGATGAAGCTCGGCTATTTATGCGGATGGACGTACCTCGGACTTCCTTTCAATTGATTGATTCGGGAAGGGCACAATCCCCTTTTGTCGAGGGATATGCGTTAAGAGCATATAGCTTGGTCGGCATTTCCTTCTCAATAAAGCCTGTTGTCCTGCCCGGCACAGAGCCTGTATGGAGCTCCGTATTCCTCTAGGCATTCCTTCAGGCGCAAGTCTATCGATGTTCACCTACGCAATTAGATGGGATCCCTTGCCATCAGCTACCAAGCAATAATATCTATGCGATCCATCCGTCCGTCTGCCCCTAGGCACGGTAGTTCTATGCCGCATACAGGAGTCACCTAGTGAGCCTAGTCGAATCAGAATCATCATAGAGAAAGAAGACTTTTCGAAAGATTCTAAAATTACATAAGAGAAGAAAAGAAAACGAAGCTCAGACAGCATAAGATCAGCAGAAGTGGGAGAAGGGGGAATTTTCGAAGAAACGATACAATCAATACATTTCTCTCCCTCCTCTCTATATTCTCCGAGATTTCACTTTCTCGGGGGTTCTGTTCCAGCCAATCCTAAGTGCTTTGATAGCGTGCCAGCCGAGCGACTAGCTTTCAGGTAATATGCATTTCCTGTCCTAAGGTCAGCAAGTAGGTAAGCAGAAAGATTTCCCAAGGTAGCAAACAAGAGGGACTTTAGGCAAGCAGGTTCTCTTTTATTTGCCAAGTCGGGCAGGATAGTCAAGTAAGAAAGGAATGTTCGGCTTACGGCTTCTTTCTCTCTTCTAACTCATATATTCTATTATGAATCAAACTCACCCTTGGCCTTCTTCTCCTCGTTTTCATTGGGTTACGAAGGAGCTAAGATTCGGCTAGCTTTTAGCTTGGAGTGGAGTAGCCAGGAAGAGGCACCGAGGGAAAACTCGACCGGAAGATCCGCTAACCTAAGCGCCCACGAAGAGAGATTTCGAATACTGAACTAAGTAGGTAGTAGGCCTTCAACCAACCTACTTTTTTTAGTTTTTTTCTTTTTAAAAAACAGAAAACGAAATGTAAGCTCTCGCTTTCTTATGCCTTTCCATTCGCCGTTGAAGAAAGAAAAGACAACTGTCCGAACCTTGAAATAGATTGACTTTCTTACTGCTACGGCTATGGCTATATCATAAATGGATTGATTCATGGTATTTTCTTTTATCCGGGCGAAGCTCCATGGATTGATTCCCGTAAGAGGCAACATCACCTTTCCTGTGTTCTCAATGAGAAATCAACTAAGGCAAATAGCCGGCACATCCCAGGGTTAGGGTCAAGGGTTCGGTCGAGCACCAACTATCGTTGCCCTCATCTAGTGAGGATTTTTATAGGTAGGTATCATCCCTCTTACAGTCCTACCTTCAAGTAGCTTCTTTCTTTTTAAGAAGGGTGGAGAGCTTCTTCCTTTCCATTTTCAATTCCTTCTTTTCGTTTTAGTTGGAACAATCCGAATTCTCATTGTAAACGCTATCTATGTGTGGATCTCGGGGGTTGCCTTTTATCCGGAAGTCGAATGGAGGTTTGTGGGGCTTGCCCCTCCATCAGTTGATAAATAGAGTTCCGTCCGAGGCGTGGGTTGGGAAAGGAAGTCAAGCCATTTAGCTCTTCCTTCTACTCGCTAGCGGGAAAGGAAGTAGATGCGTACTTAACACACACTTCACTCAGAAGTGAGAAATGGACAAGAGTCGAATCGTGGAAGAGAATGCATTCGGAAAACCCGCTTCCTTAGTGAGAGTTCCGGGTTACCGGCTTGGATGTTCATTCCCAACATGGTTTAACTCCTAGTTACTACTTTGGAGGAGAGTATTTGGTATATTTAAGAGCATCATCATCTGCAGACAAAGATGAAGGGGGTCTTTCTAGCCTTTTTATTCTTGTGCCTATGTGTGCGTGTGGGTACGCCTGTATGCCTGTTCGCTTGTGTTCGTATGCCGGTGTCGGTGTCGTTGCTGTGTTCGGTCGGTACTTTCCTGTATCTTAGGAACCTTAGGATCCTTGTATGAAAAGTGTTTTTCCTTCAAGAACTGTTAGTGAAAGAAGGAATTCCTGCTTAGATTAAGCCAGTACTACTTTTTATAGAGGAAGATAGGACAGTAATAGAGAGAATCAACTACTACAATACTGGCATTCATCTCTTCTATGAGCAAAACTCTTTGTATGGGCATTATTCTTTACAATAATCTTTTTTTGAATCAAATCAGAATGTTGAAGCAAATTCAACATCGAGCTAGGACTATAGCTCAGTCATTCAATCACAGTAGTAAGGAAACAGAAAACGAAATGTAAGCTCTCGCGAGAGCGAAAGCGAGAGCTAGCTCTACCTTTGCTTCTGGCTTTAATGCATGCGCTCGAACATGGACTCAATCTCGATCCACGCCTAGATTTGCCATTGAATTCGCTGCTGGAACTTAGTCAGCTACATTCTTAAACTACTGCTACCTTCCTTTCCGCTGCTTTCTCTGCTGGTGGTTCCGGAAAAACCTCAATTGGTGCTTCTCACTGTTATGCTGTGGGGTAAGCTGCTCCTGCAGGCACGGGATCTTCTATTGATATAAAATTTGTGACTTATAGCTTTGCCACGAGGTCTGCTGCTAGCTTGATTTATGCCTCTATTGCTTCAACCGAGTAAACCGTTGCTCTTGCTCTTGTCTATGCTTCCTCTTTTTTTCATGCAATAAAAAAACCCTTTGCCAAATAGAGGCTGAAAAAAGCTTCTATTTATAGGCGTTGGAGGCCCTTAACCCTTTTATTAGTAAGATAGGTTGTCTTGGTTCCGTAACATGGATCATTTCAAACCTGGCTTTTCATGAATATTGAACCCCATCCACTATCTTTTAGTGCGCTGAATCCGTACGGATTTGAGTACGAACCCCTCAAAGCCTTCTTCCGAACTTGCCAACAAAAGCAGATCGGTCTCTATCAAAAAATCAAAGGCTAGAGAGAAGAGGGGCTTGGGGCTACATCAACTACTACGGTATAAGGTTTTGTGGCAAAATACTCTATTATCAACACATCCTATTACGCGGCAATTACCACAGTTAGGAGATGTCCTCTTCTCTTAATAGCGAGAGCATCTTAATAAGTGAAGTGGTAGCAGACGGTCTTTCAGCAACAGAAACGGATTTGGTAGCATAAGTTATCCCTCTAGTGAAGCCTATTTGCAGCTTTCATCCTTCTTTTTCCTTACCGGTAATTCAATGGGTGATTCAGTTCATCATACGGATTGCTTTTTAGAGCAAAAAGGATTCCACTTCGACGAAGGCTACTTTCGGAACTTCAATCATAGCCCTCAGTCACCCGGGTCAAAGTCTTCTCATCCAAGATGGAGTCTGAATTTCCTGTTTCATCAAGAAGTTTGTCTATCCTCTCTATCTGATATGGTAATGAAGGACGTCTTCCTTCAGACAGACTCTCGCAGCAAAGATGGAGATTGGCCTCAGTCTCTTCTTGACATGCTAGTGACTCCACAGCTACCGACCTGGAGTCTTCCTTAGATTCAATCCCTAGCACTCCATCTCACTGTGTAAGAGAAAGGCGAATCCAATCCGAAAGACAAGAAAGAAGATAAATCCTACAATTTCAATCTCATCGACAGAATTCGTGAAAGAGAAGAGAAATGAAGGGCGAGATGGCTAATGGGGAGGGGGAAATCCTTGCATGGTAACACAACGTCTAAGGCCCAGCGGGGGCTATCAATTTGAAGGCGCTCTTCTAACGAAGCAGATGCAATTGTACAATCCTTCAAATCTAGAGGGTGCGAATCAACGATTGACCGACTCACAGGATCTTGTTCAGTAAGTCAAAGGGCCGTCGTCTGATTGAGCTATCACGGGCTAGCAAAGCAATAGCTTACCACCCTGCTATAACATGCTTCAAGCAAAAGAAGAAGAGAAAGAGGAGGAATTAGACTCATATGGGCATATCATAGCAAGAAGAAGAATCCTCAAGCGAGCTCATCAGTGAGGATGGAGGTTGAGCCATGGTCCCATAAGAAAAAGCCCGGTTAGTGTAAGCTTTTACTGACCAATTTCCGACTCTGCTTGGGCCAGTGATAACTATGCCCTAGTCCGCGGGAGGTTCACCATTACGAAGTCTGGAAAGAGGGTCCACTGCGCATTTCTCGAACAAAGCTTATTCTCGTCACAATCGTTCAATCAAATTTGGATTAATGCAAACCCGGCTTGTTGACCAAGTAAAGCAAGGCTTGGTGATCCACGAATAAGACTCATTTCGTTCCCAAGCAAGAGAGGGACGGCATGACAGAGGGACTTACCAACCAGCGACCTCAAAAATCCAATCTACAGCAGCCGAGTGAAAGAGTCTGGTTTGATAGAACCAGGATTTGCACCTTCTCTGTCCTACGTCTAAACTCCAATCAAAAACTAACTAGGCTCTAATGGCTTTAACTGATCCTATGTCCCGTCTATAGGAATCATCCTAAGTCATAAGAATAAACATACATCAGAAAGAAGCAACAAAGCTTGCTTAAAAGCAAAAGGAATGGCAAACGTCCCCTGCACCCTCTCTTTTCCTTTGAAAAGCCAACCTTTTCTTTTTTGAAGACAAAGTCATCGTCATTCTCGACTTAGGCTGAGATACAGTCGGCTTTATTTGGACTGGAGGTACAGAGTAGGCAACTCCTTTGCCTTTCATCTGCCGGACATCCCTTTTTTTGGCAACTTTCATCTCCTCTCCTTACAGTCGAGCGGATTTCATCTCCTCTCCTTACAGTCGAGCGGATTTCATCTCCTCTCCTTACAGTCGAGCGGATTTCATCTCCTCCAATTGAATTCTTCTATCAATTAAAGCCTTCACAGAGAGTAGATCTGCATTGGGCTTAACCCATGCGTAGATAAATTCTCTGCTTACCACTACAGAAGACGAAGTAAGAGCCAATGGAATCTTACTAGTCCTCAAGTAATCCCATGTCCTGAATAACAGGCCGTACCGAGAGATTGTTTCCTCTCCTTCTTAGCTTAGTCGGGCTAGGAACCTACTTTCCGGCTTAGCTTAGTCTGGCAAAGAGCTTCCCTTTCTTGGTCGAGGGGTTTGGTTCCTCTTCCTACTTTCCTTTTTTAGTCGAATACCTCGCCAGTTCCATTTTCAGTCTTAGCCAAGTAGCCTTCACTCATAAACTCCGGTTTATGGCAAAACCCTCTCCCTGTAGGTCTCGTACCCAAAGCCCTATCCCTGCCTTCGAGGTCAAGTATCTGAGGAATCTAAATCCCTTTCGAGCTGGTCCCTTGGAAACTCTCTATCTTCGGAGCCTCTTTCTGGTCGAGGAGTCGGGTTCATCCCTTGAAGTGGAGAAGTAACTAGGAGAAGAAAGACAAGCAATACAGTCATATTACAGTGTAGAATAATAGAATCTCTTATTAGCTTATGAAGGAAGGAAGCAAGTGTAGCTTTGAAAGCAGCAAGGAGTGATTGCCAACTTGATGTGTCCATCGATAATGGAATCTTTCTCTCCTATCTCTTAGCAGTTGAGGACAAATAGCCTAGCGGTTGACCAGCCACGGTCTCCATATGGCTCCCTTGGGGAAGGGAAGAGGACTAGCTGTTTAACTAATTTGTTTCCACATTTCTCCAGCTAGCCACATTCTCTTAATCTGGTTGATGCAATCCTTGACTAGATCTCTTTACTTGTACGACTTAGACGTCTATCTCGTCCTCGTCTTTCTCTAAAAAGTGATTCGATCGATTAGATTGATATATTGAAATATTTCATTGAAAGACAGAATCCAGAGATTGGCTTACTATATTATACGGTGGATTCATTACATCCCGCCTGAAGGAGATACCCGACTTCTTTGGCTTTCGTTTAGCAGCATCTCATGGCTTCATCAATCAATCGGAAGAGGAAGGGGACTGGGCTCGACACCAAAAGCACGTTGGCTAGGTTGAATTCTGGGTCTGAAGCCCTCGGCAACAAAACAAGAAAAGAAGGCCGAAACCAAGCAACTCTCCTTATCATGAAACAACTCTCCTCTCGTCTCGCTCGCTAGGATCCAACAACGACTACTGTACTTACTAAAACCCGGTTACAGGAATAGGATTAAATCCAGACAACGAAATCAATTTCTCTCCACCTTTCCGGGCTCTCACTGACTTCTTTGGCGACCTACTGCCAGCCTTTCACTCCTCAAGTCAGGGACCGGATTGATTGACCTTGACCCGGCAAGCACTTTGGGACTTGGTTTTAGAAAGCCTTCTCGAACAGTAAGAATTCTATACTAGCCAGATCAAGTCAAGTCCTTTCTTTCAACCGGAAGGAGATTAGTTGTAAGCCGCTTGGGAGGAGGAAGTCCTATCTGAAGTTAGGGTCCTAGCTCAACAGAAAGAAAGTGCACTCGGGAAAGCCCTTGATTAAGAGTAAAGGAATAAGAATTGGCGAATCGGGTTTCTTTGTCTACGAATAGGCTGCCCAAAAGAGGGTCTTCCGGTCGAGCCAGCTTCGTTTCCTAACCACCGCCTTTTTCTTTCAAGGAAAAACAGGAAATGCGCGAAAGAATAGAGAAAGAACATAAAAGAGAGTCTGAAATCCAGGGAAATAGGAGGTATAGGGACCCTTGCGGGATACGCTAGTCCTTCTTGTCAGTCTGACTAGCTTTGCTTTCTTCCGACCTTGAGAAAGGAATTCAAACCTACAGGAGAGACATTTAGCTATCAAAAGATAGAAAGAGAGAACTACAGGGAGGAGGCATCAAAACCTCTGGAAAGGCTTCTGAGCTAGTGGTAGTGGCTCCTTCTATAGTTCGTCTGTTAAGCTGATCTTACTAGCCCTGCTACTAATCTAATAATATTCCATTGGATTGCACACGTGTACCTCTCTAGAGGGCGTGACGCTTTTTACCTCTTCTATACCCTGCTGTTAGCAAAAAGGGAGTGACCAGGGGGGAACTCAAGACGTGACTCAATAGCTAGCTCAAAGGTTCTGGCCCCAGGAAAGACAACTCCAACCGGATAGTTGGGAACTGTCAATACATATCTCACAGGTCTTATCACAGGCTTACAATATGATATGGATTGATAAAGTGTACTTCGCCTGATGGATTGCCCTCTAACTTGCTTGCGTAAGGGCCCAGATCATACGTACCATCCTGCGGTATTCGCCGTGAGATGGACATAGACCAATCAGGGGAGGGTCTGAGTAGGCATTGTTTCACATAATTGCCAATAGCGAAGACCCGTCGTTTTCCGCCACTTTCACAGCCTTCGTTTCGTAAAGAGAAAGCCGGGGAATAACAACAGCTTGAGCGGAAGGACGGAATATTCAACGGGGATAAGGGAGAGAAATCTAGGTAAGGAGCTGTTTCAGGAAGGGAGCTAGAAGCTGTGAGTGAACACTCTGGAAGCGACTCCTGGGTAGGAGTCACAACCGATCTCACAGGAGTTGAGCTCTTTCTTTGCCTTTATCGTCTTTCTGCTGAGTTTCCCTTAACTGACCGAACTAAGGAGTTCTCAGTTGTTGTTGTCCCTATTTATTAGCTTGTAGCTCTGTCATTCCTATCCTAGTAGGAAGCTATTCTACTATCTGAGTAGCGGACTCTCTTGTGTTAAGTATTTGTATCCTAAGAGAGTCCGGTATCCCACTCTCTATCTAGATGGATATAACGGAATAAATACTACCTAATTAGATGGTAGTTTCCTCTTCTTACTTGACTGTCGGCTAAACGAGATGCTGTTAAAGAATCTCTGTTATGACTGGCATTAACTTCCTTAACGGCACTGGTAGATCTCTAAGGAAGTAGGAGTTCGTGGCTTCTTTCTTCCCTTGATTGAGAGCTAGGACGGATTTGAATGGATGGGATTGTAGCTCTCTTCTTTGTAGGTTTGAAGATAGGCTAGATTAGCACGAATTCTATCGATCAAGCTGGTTGTTCCTGTAATCGAGTAATCGAATATGGTAGCTAGTTGACGAGCGTAGTATAAGAATCTTTTTTCTTGTTAGGCTTGTACTAATGAGTGGTAGTTCCTTCTCACTTTTCCTATCTTAGCTGCTATCTCACTTTTCCTATCTTAGCTGCTAGTCGAATGTAGGCTAGAATCTATCTCCTTCTTTTAGTTTGTAGCTTCCTTTCCTTAATGCACTGGGAGTGGAGTAAGGTAGTTTACTTGCTTATATAAGGACTCACAGCTTCTTGTTTGAGAGCTAGTATCTAAATGTCTGGTTTAGGTAGGTATTAACCTCATGGCTTCTCTTAAGCCTTTCAACGATCGTTTAGCTATCCGAATTAGGGATAGATAGTTACACCTGTCCGTCTGAACATATATATTGTTAGTGTGTCCTAAGAGAGTCTGTATTTTCGAATAGAAATTAGTTAATATTTGGTTCTTTTGAGCTATCCTAAATCATACTATTTTGTGTCAATAGTAGTTCCCAAGATTGTCTGCTAACAAAGTGGATTTGGAAATTACATAAGTAGATGATTGAGCCATCAAATGATCTCACCATTTTCTAGTAATACTTGCTCGGGACTCGCCTGCGCTAAGCCTCAGGGAATTGTAAATGGACTACTTGAGGAAGAATCTTGCTTGGAATTGACTTCTTCTCGAGGGATCCTGAAACGAATCAACATAAGTTTCTGATAAAGAATATGAAAGAAGCACTTCGAATGACTGCGCTCGAAGAAGCATTCTAAAGGTTTTCCACCACATGTTCGGCAAAGAACGAGACTCTATGTGTTCCGTTCATGTTTTCCCTTCTCTCGGGATTGTAATTAGCACCTAAACCTGAATGAATAGGAATAGCTAAAGTACCCTAAGGCACTAAGATTGACTGCTTTTCTCCTCTAGCCACCGAGCCTGTGTTACTAATTGGTCAAGTAGTAATGGCGGTCTCCTGTCTGTGGTAGTCAAGCATGTCTGTGGCATCGGATTTGAATGCCGAGAGGAAGAGGAATCGAATCCATTGACTGAAATCCCTGACCCGATGTGAGGTGGGAAGTACATACGAACAAGTGATCTTAGCCCTGGATCCGATCTAAATGGAATGCGAAGAAGCGAGGACGCGGGAGACGGGCTATTCACTCAATGAAGAAAAATTGGACATTGGTGATCGAAGATAGCCTGGGCTTTCAATGGGACCATGCCTTGGATTTCCATCCGAGATCCTCCCTTGGGGTTAGTTCATTCTCTTGGTTAGTTCATTTCCTCTTCCCCCCTTCTTTGTTAGAATTCAACATCTCTGATATGTTCTGCATTTTGTTCGCCCACTCTTCATTCAGGGTGGTTAGAACCAGGGGAGGATCTTCCACCTTTAAGGTCATAGCACCAGCACCTGAACGCTTACTCTTACTGTTCTTCTCAGCTAAACCCCCTTTCTTAGGCCCTGAGGTTCTTGTTTGGAGTCATTTGTTTATCACAGAACAAGTCCCCCTCAAACTCAATGCCTCACTCAAATGGCACTGCAACTTCGGCTACTTTAGCCAAAAAACGGATTTCACTCATCTTAGCCGGAATGTGCCCTCACTCTCTTTCTGACACAGGGCTGAGCGCTCTAGAATAGAAGCGAACAACTTAACCTCGCAGGGTTTAGGAACCTGCCTTTGTGGCTTGTTGTGAAAGACCGATGAGCATATGGAACTGCAGTTCATACTCCATTTCTTGAATGTGAAAACTGAAGAAAAAAAAAAAAAAAAGAAAGCCTGGGTTGAGGGGGAGCTTGCGACCACTCACATCCGAAAGCTAGTATTGAGGGTTTAAGGTTGACGGGCAAGATCATAAGGGAATAACCCCAACTGCTCAACAACTTCGCCCTTCCCATCCCCTTTCTGTTGGCTCTCCGGGGCCAGAACACCTGATTCATTTCGCTGAGAAAGAGCACTCTAACGAAACTATTCACTCCAACTTTGACGCAATCCTGGAGTTGGGCAAGAAGTCAATCGATTCGCTTTCGTGTCACCCGCCTATTCTTCTTTGCCTTTGTAACTCATCTTTACGGCATCACCCAAAAGTGGGTATTTTGAGTCACCTTGTTTTGCCCTTTGCCACTCTGTCTGGCTATTAGTAAGGCTTAGTAAGGGGGAGCATTAATGCGGTTGATTGCGTCGTGGGAACCAGAGTCCAGGCCTTGGAGGGTTCGATCATTTTGCTGCGAGCTATGGCTGATGAACCCAGCAACACTGATTTGGTAAAGGACGGAAAGGAGAAAAGAACAGCTATCACTTCATAAACTCAGGTTTCCCAATGCCCTCCCCTCCCATAGTGATAGGGACTTCGGCAACCCTTTCATCAAGAGCTGGAAGGTCCGTACCCATTAATTGGTGTTTGGAGACATAGATCCTTGTTCCCCCTATCGACTGATTCTAAGGTTCGGAAAAGGACAATGACATCCACTTTTGGAGTTCCGAGCAGGGATTGCGTAAATAAATGAAGTCAAGAAGTCACAGTCCGGGTCCAGGTGGGAAACTCATACCAGTACTTGGAAAACTCTAACGCCTCAAGAGAAGCTCTTTCTTCTTTTGACTTAGGAGCACCCTTTTGCTAAGCTGGGAAAACCATGTTGATACTGGCACACCAGAAAGAGTAACTCCTCGAGGTAGGTAAGCGACTGGAAGAGTTTTTTGAAGGCTTTCTCCAACTAGCCATTTATCTGAATGAAAGTCTTTCTTAGACTCCCTCATTCGCTTTTCTGGGTGTCGTTCCTCTCCTTACAGTCGAGTTACTCCGTTCCTTGACTGCTAAATCTTAGGCGAAAGTATAAAGCGTTGGATTCCCCTCCTCGTCCTAGTCCTATTAGTCTCCGTTCACAACAGTGAAACAAACCCCTTTCCGTTCACGGTTAAACTCCCTTTCTGCCGGTCTAGCAGCTGTTCTCTTGTCCGATTCTGATCCAGAAATCTCTGCCACTGCCAAGTTCATATCCCATCGATCGGAACTGGCAACTGATCCGCCTCCAACTCTGCTTGACGTATTGCTGTAAGCCAACTTCTTTAGTCGATATCTGGTTCCGACCTTGACTGCTTTACTTATTACCCCGGGTTCACTCCAAGACGTCTTTTCTTTGTTGAGCTAGGAACCTCCTTTCCGGCTTTCCTTGCAACTTCATCTGGTTCCTCAACTTCTGAGCTTAGTCTCGCCAATGCCCCCTCTCCTTGCTTGGGTGTTATCGATGCTCCAGTTTAGGCTTTCCTCGTCTCCTCCAACATAAAAAAGATCTTCCGTTCTTTCTATCTCTATCTCTCTGTCATGCTCTTCTTCTTTGTTTGAGGACTAGCAACGGCGGTAGTGGCTTTCCTTTTTCCTTTATCCACACTCTGTCTTGTATGCTAAGAGAAAGTTCCCTTAGCCAACTTTCTGCATCCTCTTTTACCCCCTCACAAAAGCAACCCCCACTACTGAAACAGAACCAAACGTCACCTTTGCTGACGCTGAAAATCTCATCCGCCAGTCTCCCTCCACTCCAAAACTACGCTACGAGTAAGGGCTCGTAACGGGACTCAACTCACTCTAGCTAGTTTTTGAATCACTCTTTCTTGATCGGCTAACAACAGGATTTCTTTTCTCACAGAAGAAAGAGGGTCAAGCTATCGATCGGAAACAACTCCAACGTCGAATTGAGATCGTGAAAACAACTAGTCCTTACTTGCTGCCTTTCCGACTCGCCTACTTAGGGCTTACTTGACTAAAGACAAGAGAGCTACTTACTACTAAAGCTACTGACTCGGACAAGCTGTACAAGCTAGTCTCTCACCTATTCTTACGAAAGGGAAGGACGTATGCGAATTCATGCTGGTGAAGTACGAGTCAGTGATTCAGTGGCGATAATGGATTGACTTCGGGCTCGCACCCACTCTTTGACGATTCTGCCCAATCAACTCATCAATTTTTTCAAAGTGAAACTCGAGTCAACAAGCCTGGAACTCATTCGAGGAATTAGCAAGCCCTGCCATAGTTTTAGGAGTCCTTGTCTCAATTAGCCCAGTGGGAATCTTTCCGTTGATCGATTCAAAAATAAAGAAATTCAATGAATTCCTAGATTTACAAACAAACAATTGTTGCAAGGAACGCTTCTTTTGAAGAGAAAGTTTATGAATTAAAGTCTATTTAGCTTGCTGTTATAACGCGGATGACGTACTTTCTTATTTCAAAAATGTTTATCAAAATAGATTAAGAGCATTTCAACAAATTGGTTTCAAATGTAAAAAAAGAAAAGGGTCCGAAGGAGAGCAACGGATATAAGCGTCCCGCTTCCCCAAGAATTTATACCTCCTAAAAGAATCGGTCATTCTGGATAAGTTCCCCAACGCCCCCAGAGGTATACCCAACAAAAGATTTAGGGATTCCCCACACATTGGTAACGTAACCAGGCAGTCTAGGAACATGAAAGAGACGCTCAACTCACAGGGACTAGATAGGGAACTCGTCACCTTAGGGAAAGACCCACCTCCACAAGCCTAAACTCGTCTCGTGTGGATGTCTCCCCAACGTTGGATGAGGCTCTCATCTCCACGTGTGATCCACGAGACCCTCCCATCTCATCCTATCAGCGCGCATTCCATCAAGATCAAAGATTCCAAGATTCAAGAAGTAGAATCAAGATCTTGATAATCATATTACTCGCGTGTCTTTCTTGTTTGTACCGATTCTTTAAGGTTATGTAATAAAGATTAACATCTGACTTACTGTACTGGTGCTAGTAGACTTACAGAGCGAGCTGTACTTGTAGCTATTGCTGTTTGCTGTAAGAGCTTAACTTGTGACTGTACTTACAGAGCTGTACAGGGTACTATCTTGACTGAGAAAAAGCAAGCGTCTGATCAGATCAATCAAGAGATAGGGGCATAGATGCCAAACAAACATCTTTTTCCTAAGCTAGGACGGAGCTGGCGAGTTACGATTGGCCGAGGGGAGTTCCATTTCAGTTAGAACTTGAGTTAGCACGTAACCCTACCTCGTACTATGTTCTCGCCTCCTGAGAATCTTAGAATTTTAGTATACTGGCTCTCGCTCATTTCCGCTCCGCCCCTAGTCCTGAAGAGAAGTGGTGAAGGACCGAACCGGCTATCGGTTGAGCATCGGACGGACATAGGCCTAGATTCTCTCCGACGTCTAGAGTGGAGGTAAAACGAGTATCAGCTAAGGCTGATCCAAGCTCCACTGATATGGCCCAGGAGGGAGCAGCAAGCACATGTACCAGTGATACCAGCAAGAAAACGTATGCGCTAACGAGCGAGTTCAGTATACGTAACGAGGCAAACAAGCAACGGGTGAGCGTACTACTACTAGACTAGCGCGCGAAAGCCGTTGCTTGTTTGGTTGCCTTGCTATCGGCATGGCCTTTAATGAATGGCATTAAGCAAATGGAGAGCTCCCATGTGAGTATCCTCGGTCTCACTCTTGTCCGAGTTATCTTGGCTTGACTCACGTTGAGCAGCCAACAATGCGTTTAAGGCGGCCTTCTGAGGACATTGGTAGGTCTTGTGAGATCCACCGCAGAGAATGCATTTTAGGGGTTTATGATGATGGTTTGAAGAGGCACCGGTGCTTCGTGAGTGGGAGGAGTCTTTCCGTGAGCTAGAGCTTGCTCCCCCTTCATTCAGCCGGAGCTGGTGAATTCAATGATAGATTCTTTAGCCAAAAGGCGGGTGGCATTTTCCGGAGTAAGCTAAGGTATCTTATTACGTTTATAATGTTCCATCCCCGCTGAAGCAAAGCAAACACGCCCACTTGAACGCTTTGTTAATGAACTTAGTCTAATAGAAAAAACGAAAGAGATTTCTTTCTGGTTTGAGAGAGTCCTTGTATTCCTTTCCCAGAGTACTCTGTATCCAAAGGCTAAACTAGTGGGTTATCTAGGTAGTTAATGTAGCGAGGCCCCGGCGATTGAAGGCATCGATCATTTCTTTCTCGACTGCTTGTCGTGCAAAAAATGGAATAACTGAGTTCAAAAGGGGAGTCTTTTTAACTTTCTGTTCGTGTTCAGTGCCCCAAACCGGTTTTGAAAGGAATTTTTTGTCAAATCCACCAGGTAAGGAAGATAGGTCATTATCAGCGTCCCCATCGGAAGAGGCAGCATAAGCAGCTGAATCTAAAGAGGAGAAGTAGTCAAGAGATAGAACCAATTCGACGAAATGAAAGGTAGGCACTACTATTTCATACGAAGACGAGGAGCAGTGAGTAGTGTCTCTTTTGGTAGGAAGAACAGGAGGCTTTCCCAACTCAATGTAACAATTAAGTAAGGCCTGTTTATCTCGCTTAAAATTAGCCGGTTGCAGAGAGTTCTAATATTATCTTATGGCTACGAAAGGAAGTAGGTATAGCCCTAAAGGAAAAGAATAATAGGATGCTTAAGCCAATAAGATAGATAAAGCATACCCCTACTACTCGTAAAAAAACTATGTCACTTCCTTCCCCAGCGTTCAGTGGAACGTGAGGCACTCTTTATTGGCTTTCAGGCAATGGAAGGGGCTATTCCCACTACGCGCTAACTAGAAGAGCTGGAAAGAAGTATGTAAGTTTCTGCCCTTCTTCGTCTCCAATGCAGCCCTCTATTCTCTGTGCGTCGGTGTGGCTATCTTCTCCTATTGATTCTTTCCTTAAAAGGCATTTTTTTTATTCTTTCTTCGGGATTCAACGGCAAAAAGTCGACGTGAGGCACTATTCCCACAGCAGCAGGTTGGATTCTCCAACTTTTGCAAATGAACCCCGTTCAAGTTCCATCCCAACTGTCTCATCTTGAGAAAGGGCAATATGGCAATATTTATTAGGTCAATCAGGCTTCGCACCTTCCCTTCCCCGTGGTTTAATCGGAGTAACCGCGTAAGACATATTCTTTGGCAAAGCAAGCTCACTGCCTTAATTTAGGAGTGAAAGAGCCCGAACAGCTTTTATTGCACCAAGAGCGGGAACTCAGACAGCGTATGAGTAGCTCGGATCTAGCTAGACTGCTCGCTAGGCCTTTACTTGATAGGGCTCCCTTTAAGCATCAAAATAGGAGATCTTTGGGTCTCGGCTATCACTTGACTTTCCTTAGTTTCAAAGGATTTAAGAAGCTGACTCTCACAGCGGTTAGTGATTCAATCACACCGGATAGGAGAATTCTAAGAGCGTCAAGGCTTAGAGCTTCTTCTCAAGCTGCCTATTTTGTGCGTGGGTTAACTATTGATTCAATTGCGCAAAGAAGCCTAGTTGTCCTAAGAGCTGATTCGGGAACTGCTTCAATTCCAAGAGGAGCGCTTACTCTTGCAGCTTTTTCTTTCACAACTCTTTCTATCACAACCTATTTTTCCTCATACGGATCTAAGCTCTCGCAAGTGCCTTCCCTTCCTTCTTGCCTATTCGATAGGAGCTTGCATTCTCTGCATCTAAAGGGGGAGTTCTTTTATATTAAAGAATAGTTGGCATCAGTGTTATCAGTGCATCTATGAATCCAACCTTCCGGAAGGGATAAACGCCGATTCCTCCTTGCAATGGTTATTTCGGATTCTGTAAGAGCGAATTCTATGGTACAAAAAGGCTATGAAGATTGTATGCTTTCCCCTTCAAGCTTGAAGGTTCGCGAAAGCAGTTCGGTGATTGCAAAGTACTCAATCAGGCCCTATCTCCTACGCTACCATCTGTCTTCGATTATAAAATGGATAGTTAGAGGGAATTAGAGAGAAAACTCCTAAAAGAAAAGCACGCATGAGAAAGTATACGATAGCACCATCTCTTCCCACTACGCGCTAAGAAGGAAAAGAAAGGAAAGGACATCACACTGATATTTATTCTAGAGATACCAATATCGACAAGTGGAATAGCCGAAGAAAGAGCGGCAGAAGGCCTAGTACCACCAGAACAGGAAGAGCATAAACTCGGTTCCACAGAAAGGAGAGGAAAGAAGACAGGTTCGGAGCCGTTAGTAGCCTAGTCCAATATTCGGGGTAGCAAGTCAAGCAAGTAGGGGTTCCACGGTTCAAGGAGAGGGGAATGGTACAAGAGTCTCGAGAGGTCTCATATCGGAAAATGAATGCTACGTGTGGCGATTGGAAGTGAGAGTATTGGATCTCGGGCTCATCAATACCGGTTGAGACTGTAGGTTCGAAGCCTACTGAGCCCATCTTATCAACAAAACTAGGTAAATGCCCTTCGTTGCTTCCCTTGCCTTTGATTTGGAATGAGAGAGAAGATCGAGTCGCTTCCGCCTGAACTTACTTTACTTTACTTTACTTTACTTTACTTTACTTTACTTTACTTTACTTTACTTTACTTTACTTTACTTTACTTTACTTTACTTTAAAAGGGCTTGGTCTTCCCCGGCTTACCATTCAAAAAAAGGAAAGTCTCATCTTGTTCACATCATAGGCAGTAGAAGAGTCCTATCCTGGTCTTAGTTTGTTTGACTCGGTGGTTAAGCAGTGGATGTGCAAAGATTAACAGAGATCTCATAGGTGCCCTTCTAATCTAAGGCTAAGAGAAATAAAAGATGGCGCACGGCGCGTCAGGATGGATAAGGCTTTTGAATCAATAGATGTGTCCGCTTCGCTCTTGTCCATCAGGTGCAGGTGTAGTACCGTCAAGTGATTTTCTTTTTGCATAAAATCTTATTGTCGCCCCAAAGGAAGAATCGTTCGTCAGAAAACGCGTACGAACAAAGAGTTCTTGCTCTTTTGGCAGTTGGTGCGTCTACTCGTTGGCTACTTTATACCAAACGAGCACCTTCTGCATGGCTGAACTTTGCCTTATGTGGCTTGGCGAAACAACATCTTTCTATAAAGCTTGCTCCATTGCTTGCTTCTAGAGGAAAGATAGAGGTGGGGTTGGTTCTGCATTTTATGATGCCAGTACTTACGCGAAAGGCCATTTCGCTCCTGTGCCAGAGGGACTTCGCCCCAAGCCAGAGTTCTATTGCTAAGGCAGCCAGTTCACGTGGAGGATCTGTTATATCTGGCCCATCTCATGTTTATAGTTCAAGTTCTGGACAGCATCAAGCATCTATTCAGCTGAAAAAGTGGCTCCAAGATGTCTTTCAGTAGCTGAAGAGATGAACACTGCTTCAGCACAACTTCTTAGTACCCCCTAAACTCATGATGGAGCGAGTAATGCTCTTATCCAACATGGTGCTGATATTCATTCTGTGGTCTACCCTTCCACTGTCCCATCCCTTGAAATGCACTCAACGGGGTCCTCTAGTGCTGTGAAGGAATCTGGAGCTGTTTTACTACAGCCTCTGAATAGTGTAATTGTGGAACCTTTGTTTACTACCAGAGAGGCATTGGATAAATACCAATTAGTGGAAAAAGCCAAGAAGCTGGAAACTTTGGTTTCTGAAGAAGAGTTGAATATTCAGAAATTAAGGAAATTCTTTCTGAGGTGACTGAAAGAATAGTCAGATGTGTAAGCCGTGATGAGGCTGCCTTGGCCGTGGCCCAAAAGGTCATGAGGAGTTTATATGAGAATGCATCTAACAGTATACACATTGGTTCCCGCAATCTTGGCCACCATTCGAGACGTTTGTAGGCTTGTTGTCAAGGA